CAATTTATCTCCTGGATGTTCAACCACGTCTTGTGTAACTGAATATTTCAAGTATAGTGGGTCCAAGGAGGGTGCATAACTTCCCTTCATCTTCAGAAATTAGCTTCGGATCTCCATTTTTCTCTTCCTTTTACATCGCATTAATAGTAGGCTTGAAAATCAATTGTTTCTTCGTCATAATAGGGATTGGGAAAGATTTGCTCGCCGTAGAAAGACTTTTTTATTTGGATTGGCATCGGGGTACAACTAACTATATTGCCAAAATTAAATTCATGCTGTATATTTTCAACGGAGACAGGTTGAATCCCTTGCTCTCTCGTGATACGATCCTCTTCCCACCGAGCCCTTACTTCCTCCTCAGCCCACGGCACGGAGGGGGAGAGAAAAGAAATGTAGGACTTTTGCAAGCAATTCGAAGAAAGGCCGGGCCGTGAGAGAGAGCTGCCTTTACCGTTCGTTATTCGCGGGCCTTGATCAGAACGTATCCGATCCGATATAGATATCCCCCTTCAACGTGGGTCATCGAAACCGGGCAGCGCATGCCGACCGAACCGGAGCACGAAAGCCGAACCAAATCCTTCATGAAAATTGATTCCTATTTGGGTAGTGCATAACCGCATGGATAAGCTCACACTAACCCGTCAATCTCATGGAATTCGCTATTGGGAGAAATAATATCTGGAGCTACATCTAATCTAACAAAATATTAAATGTGGAATGATAAGTTAATATGTAATTCTATTACTCTCTAAAATAATAAAAGGTAATAATTTAATATCGAATTCAAACAAAATCTGAAAGAGAGATCGTGCTGTAATGAAAATTAATGGAAAATCAAAACTTTCATGGTCAGGAGATCGAACGAGGAGCCGTATGAGGTGAAAATCTCACGTACGGTTTTATGGAGTGACGGTAAAGGTAACTTATCCGTCGACTCTTCCACTACGACCCCAAAGAAACCAAACTCCGCTTTACGGAAAGTCGCTAGAGTACGATCAACCTCTGGATTTGAGATCACCGCTTATATACCAGGTATCGGCCATAATTTGCAAGAACATTCAGTAGTATTAGTGAGAGGAGGAAGGGTTAAAGATTTACCCGGTGTAAGATATCATATTGTTCGAGGAACCCTAGATGCTGTGGGAGTAAAGGATCGTCAACAAGGGCGTTCTAGTGCGTTGTATTATTATCTAAGACTTGCATCATTCCATGACGATGCCATGTTAATTGCTAGGAACATGTAGATTATGTAGCTAACCCAATAACGGAAGTTTCGTAAGGGGACCAGAGCAGGCTACAATAAATAAAACCATGAAATTGATTTAAATTATATATCTAGATCTAGGGTTTAATTATTATGACACATTACCTGGGGAGTTTCCCCCAACTTTCCCTGCGTTAACGGGGGGTTAAAGAAACTTTACTTTATTAGAACAAGTTAAGGTCAGATAGCAATAATTCCAAGCACTGATTCTTCAACACTATTTTTAAACCTGAAGATTTTATTGTATAGATACATGAAATACAAGATTTCCAACTGTAACGGAAAATGGGGAAACGGATACTCGATCGAAAGCGAGTAAATATCATTCCGTACAAATAGATATTCTATTAATATACGTAATGTATGATTTAAAATCTATTGTATATAGTGAAGTGGAAAGCCGTATTCGATGAAAATCGTATGTACGGTTTGGAGGGAGATCCTTCGCGACTTGAATGAATGATCCACCCTACAATATGGAGTGAGAAGGCCGAAATGAATCATTAATCCCTAACTTTAATGAGAGAAATTACTAATAATAAATTATTTCTCGTACTCATGTCACGTCGAAGTAATGCGAGAGAAAGAGATGCGAAAGCTGATCCGGTTTATCATAATAGATTAGTCAACATGTTAGTTAACCATATTCTTAAGCACGGGAGAAAATCATTGGCTTATGGAATTCTTTATAATGCCATGGTGAATATTGAGCGAAGGACGAAAAACAATCCACTATCCGTTTTGCGTCAAGCAATACGCAAAGTAACTCCCAATGTAGCAGTAAAGGCGAGACGTGTGGGTGGGTCCACTTATCAAGTTCCCACTGAAATAGGATCTACACGGGGAAAAGTACTTGCTATTCGTTGGTTATCGGGGGCATCTCGAAAACGTCCAGGTCGAAGTATGGCTTTTAAACCAAGTTCTGAATCAATGGATGCTGCCAGAGATAATGGCAATGCTGTACGTAAAAAGGAAGAGACTCATAGAATGGCAGAGGCCAATAGAGCTTTTGCAAATTTCCGTTCATATAAATAAAGAGATTAATAACAATTAAATTAAGGAATATATGATATCAAATTGGAAGGAACGTGAGCCGAAAGGCTTACATAAAAAATAGAAATATCATAATGTTAATGTAAAATTAACATTGTATTTGAATAAAAAAAAATTTTTTAACTATTAT